TGAAAAAAAAGGATAATAAAAAAAAATAAAAATAAATATTACAGAGATAGGAAGAAGAATGGTTCTGGGACGGAAGGATTCGAACCTCCGAATAACAGGACCAAAACCCGTTGCCTTACCACTTGGCCACGCCCCATTTTTGGATAGATTACTAAAATAAAAAAGATAAAGTTATCGGTTTTTCGTAAATTCTGGTCCAAATATGTCTGGAATAATTATATACATATAATTCAATTACATATAATTAAATTATATTGTATGTATAATATATTTCCATTATATTTTTTTTTTATTTTGAAAAATAAATCAAAAATATCAATCTATTTTCAATAATTATACAGTTTTTTATGCAACATATCGATTTTTTTATCTGTATTCAATATTCTGCCTTTTCAATTGATTCGAGTCATTTTTTCTTTGCCAAATTGCCTGAGGCCTACGCTTTTTTAAATCAAATCATAGATTTTATGCCAGTCATACCTTTACTCTTTTTTCTCTTAGCATTTGTGTGGCAAGCTGCAGTAAGTTTTCGATGAGATCTATTCTCTATCACTGCCCTAAAAAAATTCTAAAAATCAATTACAGTTTCTTATCGATTCAAACATTTTATTTTTCTTGGAAAGCGCGCGATCTATCCGGATCAGACCTTGAAATTGAAACCCTTTCTAATGCCATGAAAAGAGCCTTTTGATTGTTTTCTCTTTTCATTCATTATAAATAACCTATTATTTTATTTATTGTTATAATGGATTTTGAATAAAAAACTCTTTGATTATTACAACCAAATAATTTATGATAAATTGATATTTCTATATTTATATTTCTAGAAAAAACTATATTTCTAGAAAAAACCGGTATTACGTTTTTGGTGTCAAAAAATAGAATATGTGATATACGAAGAATAGATTCTCTTTACCAAAAATGATATTGGAGATTGTGTCATAATGCTTACTCTAAAACTCTTGGTTTACACAGTAGTTATTTTCTTTGCTTCTCTCTTCATATTCGGATTCCTATCTAATGACCCAGGACGTAATCCTAGGCGTGAAGAAAAACAATAAGGTTTTTTATTTTACTTGCTTTATTTCTTTTAACTTTTCGTATTACACACGTAACGAAAGTTTCGAAAAATAAAAAAGTAAAGTCATACACAGAGGGAAAGAGAGGGATTCGAACCCTCGGTACGAATAAGTCGTACAGCGGATTAGCAATCCACCGCTTTCGTCCACTCAGCCATCTCTCCCCATTGAAAAGGTAAGATTATATATGTATATAATAAGCCCGGCTAGATATGGAAGAGTGGCCGGGCTTATCTCCAATGAATAAAAAAAGGATGGATCATTTATCATTCTTTATAATTTATCTTTATCATTCTTTAATATTTATATTTTAATATTTAATAATAAAAATAAATTTAATAATAAAAATAAAGATATGTTATAATGAAAAAATGATAAAGATATGATAAATAATATAAAATATAAAAATAATATAAAATATAWAWATAATATAAAATATATATAAATATAAAGATAATATAATATATTATATATATACGTATAATTAATAATTATAATATACGAATATAATAGAATCTAATAATATAAGAATATAAATGATAAGAATATTAAAAAAAAAAATAGAATAGATAATCATCGAATAGCGGATATAGTTTAGTGGTAAAAGTGTGATTCGTTCTATTCTCCCTTTTTAAATTAAATTAAAAAAAAAAAAAAAGGGTATTTCGATTGAATTATTTCATTTCGATAAAAAACTTTTTTCTTCATAAGGATGAAATCCTTTCCCTCTACTTCTCATCTCAATGATAAAATATTTGAGGAAAAATAATACACTATCGTAATTGGATATCTTTATGAGTAGATTATAACTAAAATGAAAGATTGATTATTTAATTGCGAAACATAAAAACAATGGAATAAGTATGAGTAAAATATCCATGGATAAAAATAACGTTTCTAATCGTAACTCAATCTTCAATGACTTTATTTGGGGAGAAGAGATTGAAGCCATAAAGCTATTAAATGATGACTTTATTTTACTAGAAACATCGATGGAACATTTATGATAGTTCGGTAGAAGCAAAAAAATTTTCCTCAGGATTATTCAAATAGATAGAACATAGAGAACGAAGTAACTAGAAAGAATGTGACTAATCGATGATTTTCTAGAGGGATTATCTAAAAAGCAATTCGGTTTGATGAATGATTCAGACAAAAAACTGACATAGATATTATGGGTAAAATTTTTATCATTTCGTTTACGACTTAGATCTGTGAAGGAACCCATTTTCCATAAAGGAGCCGAATGATACACATCATGTTCGGTTTTGAATTAGAGACTCAAGGATGAATAATCAACGTCGACTATAACCCCTAGCCTTCCAAGCTAATGATGCGGGTTCGATTCCCGCTATCCGCTTTACCGATGAATATCTCTTCTATACTATTTTAAAATAAAAAACGAAGATATTCCGATATGC